AAAGGTATGATCCATGCATATTGATATATGGGTTGCATAATCAAATCAAACTTTTTTTTTTATTCTTATTAATTTTTCCGATTCACCAGCTCTTATCTTTTTTGTAAAGAGCAATAATCAAATAAATAAAAAAATCAAGATATAAAAACTCAAATATTATTTGGAATTCTTCATTATTCTGATTCTTTCCCAGATATTTGAAAAATTCAAATCAAGAAGTTACAATTGTTCAAATAACCAAGTTACTGCTTAAAAATGACTACCTAGTGATTAACTAAGATATTTATTGAGATACAGAATATGAGATTTTCAATCATTCCACTATTACGGTGATTTATATCCATATAGTAATAAGGAAAAAGAATTACACCAAAATAGTACTTGATTCTGATATGAATTATAGGATCCACCAATAACTCGACCTAATAAAATAACACCTAGTTATTTTAGTTAGTTTATTTGGAGTCATTGACTAATTCATTCTGGAACTGATTGATTGGCTTCTAGTCAAATAAAACAAACATATTTTATGGAAAATCCTACGATACTCGTCATTTCGCATAGAGCTGAAATAATAAATTACTAAAATGACCTTTATCAAGTAATGTATCGTTTAAGAGATTAACTACATGATCTCATTTGAATTTAAATTATGGGTACTCCATTCTCGAGTTTGATCAATTAATCGAAAAAATTTTATATTATTGTTTTCTTAAACTTAAATTAGGTAAGGGTAAAATGTATGGGTTCTAAAGTTTTTTGATTTGATTTATTAAATGTAACATGACGATATATAAATAGACTGAGATATAAATTGGAACCCTTTTTTTTTTTCATCCCTAGTTATACTATATGTGATGCGCACGTATCTGTATTTTTTATGTTATGAAGGAAGTATCCACTATGGAATAGATATAGATAATGGATAGAAAGAACGATTTATTTTGAACAATACAATACATGTCTTTCACATCCAACTATAAAAATGAGAAACCTCTTTCTTTTAAAATGGCAGTTCCAAAGAAACGTACTTCTATGTCAAAAAAGCGTATTCGCAAAAATATTTGGAAGAGAAAGGGATATTGGGCCGCGATAAAAGCTTTATCCTTAGCTAAATCTATTTCTACCGGGCATTCAAAAAGTTTTTTTGTGCAACAAACAAGTAATAAAGCCGCGGAATAATCTGAATGAATCGACATGACTCGATGAATTGGATGATTTAGAAGATGAATAATTTACATTTTACATTAACGAATTTTGGAACTCATCAATATGAGATAGAACTGGATGTTGTGGTATGTAGAATAATAATTCGCCTGTCTAATTGAGTTCTAAAAACGATTGATTTCCATTTTGTTTTGTTTGAAAAAAAAAAAAGAAGTCATTAGATAGAAGATAAAGGTTTCACTTTTCATTCCTTATAGTATTCTAGAATGGTATTCTATTAGATTTTTATAATTTGCGAGATGGGGATTGTAACTTTCCCCATCAATTCGCTTTCACAATAACAAAAATCTCATTTTTATGTCGGATCCATGAAATGAGATAAATGAGAAATGAATCATAAAAAAAAAAAAATGAGATAGAAAAAAAAAGGACAATTTTTAGTTGTATACCTCGACTGAGGACATAACCCTCTAGTTCCAACTGGTCCAGGGGGACTTATACTCCGTGAAAATGATTGTTAAAACTGACACCATACCACTATACTAAGTTAAGTATTATTGAACGTTCAAATATTTATTTGAACGAGTTTTTTGATTCATCGATTCTAATCTTTCCTAAGATCGATTGAATTGAATCCATCAATCTCGACGATTGAACATAGTATGGGCTATTATTATTTCGATCAAGCCGCCATGGTGAAATCGGTAGACACGCTGCTCTTAGGAAGCAGTGCTAGAGCATCTCGGTTCGAATCCGAGTGGCGGCATCCCCTAAAAGGGGCAAGATAAATCCTATCTTATAAGGAATTCAATTCCTTTCCTTATTTCAATTCCATAATTGAGGAACACACACCCCCCTTTTTTTTTTTTACAAAATAATTTTTTATGATATTTGCGACTTTAGAACATATATTAACTCACATATCTTTTTCGATCATTTCAATTGTTATTACGATTCATTTGATGGATTTATTAGTCCATCAAATCGTAGGAATATGTGATTCATCAGAAAAAGGCATTATAGCTACTTTTTTCTGTATAACAGGATTATTAATAACTCGTTGGATTTATTTGAGACATTTCCCGTTAAGTGATTTATATGAATCATTAATGTTCCTTTCATGGAGTTTCTCCATTATTCATATGGTTCCTAAAGTGGGGAACCATAAAAATAATTTAAGCGCAATAACTGGTCCAAGTGCTATTTTTACCCAAGGCTTTGCCACTTCAGGTCTTTTAACTGAAATGCATCAATCCGCAATATTAGTACCCGCCCTACAATCCCAGTGGTTAATGATGCACGTAAGTATGATGTTATTGAGCTATGCAGCTCTTTTATGTGGAGCGTTATTATCAGTAGCTTTTCTAGTCATCACATTTCGAAAAAACACAGATATTGTTGTTAAAACCAATCATTTATTAATTGGGACATTTTCCTTTGGTGAGATCCAATACTTGAATGAGAAAAGAAGTGTTTTACAAAACACTTCTTTTCCTTCATTTAGAAATTATCACAGGTATCGATTGACTCGGCGATTGGATCATTGGAGTTATCGTGTCATTAGTCTAGGGTTTATCTTTTCAACCATAGGTATTCTTTCGGGAGCAGTATGGGCTAATGAGGCATGGGGGTCTTATTGGAATTGGGACCCCAAGGAAACTTGGGCATTTATTACTTGGACCATATTCGCGATTTATTTACATACTAGAACAAATCAAAGTTTGCAAGGTGTTAATTCGGCAATTGTAGCTTCTATCGGATTTCTTATAATTTGGATATGCTATTTTGGGGTCAATCTATTAGGAATAGGACTACATAGTTATGGTTCATTCACATTAACAGCGAATTGAAGAAGGGACTTGAAGAATACATGGGAACATCAATCTCCAATATATAACGAAAATTAGTGTGAGTTTTTGAGAACCATTTGAATTACTACTTGATTCAAATGGTTCTCAAAAACTCCAGATGTATCTGATTACAATTCCAATTCACTTCATTTTTTTTTTTTCAGTGTACAGCGACCGATTTTGTAAATCACAGGATTATTTGACTTTATTTCTTATTTATGAAAACTATTTATGAAAGTAATTAGATAGAATAGCTTCTACCTTCTCAACTGATAGTGAGAGAACGAAATCGGGATAAATACCGATACCTATTACGGGTAGAAAGATACAGATCGAAACAAATAGTTCTCGCGGTCCAGAATCCACAAAGTAGGAGTTTGTAACATTGAATAGTTTGTATCCATAGAACATCTGGCGTAACATAGATAATGAATAAATAGGAGTTAATATCATTCCAATTGCCATTACAAAAGTAATTAGTATTTTTGGCATTAAAAGGTATTTTGGGCTGGTAATTATTCCAAAAAAGACTACCAATTCTGCAACAAAACCACTCATTCCTGGCAGTGCAAGCGAAGCCATCGAGAAGCTACTTAACATGGTAAATATTTTTGGCATTGGGGTAGCTATTCCTCCCATTTCATCGAGATAAACAAGACGTATTCTATCGTAACTCGTTCCTGCCAAGAAAAAGAGTGCAGCACCAATAAATCCATGAGAAATGATTTGTAAAATGGCTCCATTGAGTCCCATATCAGTTATGGAAGCAATTCCGATAATTGTGAAACCCATATGAGATACGGAGGAATAGGCTATTCGCTTTTTTAAATTGCGTTGACCGGGAGAAGTTGAAGCTGCATAGATTATTTGAATCGTTCCGACTATCATCAACCAGGGAGAAAATATAGAATGAGCATGGGGTAATAATTCCATATTGATCCGAACCAATCCATATGCTCCCATTTTTAATAAAATTCCAGCTAGAAGCATACATGTACTGTAATGTGCTTCTCCATGGGTATCTGGTAACCATGTATGTAGGGGTATAATCGGTGATTTGACAGCATAAGCAATAAAGAAGCCAAAATAGAATATTATTTCCAATGCCGCGGGATACGATCGATTAGCTGATGTTTCAAAATTTAATGTTGGTTCATTGGAACCATATAAACCCATACCTGGAACTCCCATTAAGAGAAAAATGGAACCCCCCGCAGTGTACAAAATGAACTTTGTAGCTGAGTACAGACGTTTCTTACCTCCCCACATGGATAAAAGTAGGTAAACAGGAATTAATTCTAACTCCCACATGATGAAAAAAAGTAAAAGGTCTCGAGAAGAAAATGATCCTATTTGACCGCTGTACATTGCTAACATCAGGAAATGGAACAATCGCGAATCTCTAGTAACTGGCCAAGCCGCTAAAGTAGCTAAAGTAGTGATGAATCCCGTCAGTAAAATGGGTCCGATGGAAAGTCCATCGATCCCGAGTCTCCAGTGAAAATACAAAATATTTATCCATTTATAATCCTCCTCCAATTGGATTAATGGATCGTCCAATTGGAAATGATAACAGAATGCATAGGTCGTTAGAAGGAGTTCTAACAAGCAGATGCATATAGTATACCATCTCACCACCTTATTTCCTCTATGAGGGAGAAAGAAAATTGATGAACCCGCGGATATTGGAAAAACAACAATTATTGTTAACCAAGGAAAATAACTCGTGGTAAAGACAAGATAGACTTTGACCATAAAAACCCGCGCTCGAAATAATATATTTTCTCGAGTACGGGTTTTTGTCGGTAAAGAAGAATCAAATGGATTCAAGTAGAGTTTTACGGAACGTATCAATAAGCTAGACCCATGCTGCGAGTTGTCTCATGCCATAAATAAACCCGGACACTCAAGAAATCTGTTGGACAAGCGGATTCACATCTCTTACAACCTACACAGTCTTCTGTTCTTGGAGCAGGAGCAATT